GGAAATTATGATCAAGGAGTACTCTATCAATCACCATCTACTTCAGAGATACCTTTTGGATTTGAAAAAGATTTCAAATCCAAAAGATCAGTATCTTCCTACGAATTAGTGAATCAGGCAGGGTTCCTTTGTGCAGAATAAGAAACAGCGGTTCAATCATTAAAAATCTCATTGTCAATGTGAAATATTCATAAAAATAAAAATGTGGGAGAGATGAAGAAGATGCAGGTTCATTTATCTGATTGGCTAGTAAAGCATGATCTAATTCATAGATCTTTAGGCTTTGATTGCCGAGGAATAGAGACTTTACAAATAAAAACCGAGGATTGGGATTCCATTGCTGTCATTTCATATGTATATGGTTACAATTATTTACGCTCCCAGTGTGCCTATGATGTAGCACCAGGCGGATTTTTAGCTAGTGTGTATCACTTTACGAAAATACGGTATGGTATAGATAAACCCGAAGAGGTATGTATAAAAGTCTTTGCTCCCAGGAGTAATCCTCAAACCCCGTCAGTTTTCTGGATTTGGAGAAGTGCTGATTTTCAGGAACGGGAATCTTATGATATGTTGGGAATTTCTTATGATAATCATCCTCGCCTTAAACGTATCTTGATGCCTGAAAGTTGGATAGGCTGGCCTTTACGTAAAGACTATATTACGCCCAATTTCTATGAAATTCAAGATGCTAATTGAAATGAAAAAATTCAATCTGGAGTCAGATCATATAAGTAAAAAAATAAAAATGAAAAATAAAGTAAAGAATATCTATCCCGATCCGTTTCAATAAATTAATTTCATTTGTATGAGGTATGAATATCTATCCGATACATTATTCACATGTCAGGAACCAGATTTGAACTGGTGACACGAGGATTTTCAGTCCTCTGCTCTACCAACTGAGCTATCCCGACGATTTCCCGTGCATCATCCTAGCATAGTACTTATATCTATGTCAATGAAAAGAACTAAAAAAGAAAATCTGAAATATTAACAAAAAGGCCCTAGCCCTTGAAATTCTTAGATATTCAAAAAGAAGACTTTTTTTGGGAATGTAAGGAAAAATATATGGACTATGAATGATTCAATAACGGAGATTCCTTGAACATATATGTTCATATCATATTCTACAAAACAAATGAGATTGGATTGGAAGAATATACGAGGATTTCTATTCGGATCCATTTGTGAAAGAACAGAGGAATTTAAATTCGAACGATATTTCATTTTTTTTTTAAACTGATTAAACTGAGCCACTGATGAAAAAAAAAGAAATAGGACGAGGATAAATAAAGAGCGAGGAAGTAAAATGGGCTTTTTAGTGGGGATAGAGGGACTTGAACCCTCACGATTTAAAAATTCGACGGATTTTCCTCTTACTATAAATTTCATTGTTGTCGGTATTGACATGTAAAATGGGACTCTCTCTTTATTCTCGTCCGATTAATCTTCAAAAGATCTATCAAACTCTGGAATGAATCATTTGATCACTGAATATTCAAATTCGATTCTTTTTTCAACTTCAATTGGAATTGATTCACGATAACTCTTCAATTTTTCATCTATTTTTTGATCTCTCTCATTCTAATTCATAGAGAATAGAAATATAGAATTATAGGGTTTCTATAGATCCTTATCTCATATTCTTTCTTTAGACTTTCTATATATACTTAGACTAATCTATTATCTATAGAATAGATCTCAATCTATTCTATTCTAGAATAGAAATAATATAGAATAGAAAGAAGAAATAGAAGATTTCTATTTTCATATATAGAGATACAGAATAGGATTCGATAGAAGATTTGGGTTGTGATTAATCGTTTGCTATATCAGTATGTATACGTACGTATTAGGTATATAAGGTTATCCTTTATTGTCATTTCGATAGAAAGATTCTAGCTACTAACGTAACGTACGTAACGTAGTCAATTTCATTCGTTAGAACAACTTCCATTGAGTCTCTGCACCTATCCCCTTTTCTTCTCATTTTCCATCGTTTATTCTTTCAAAACAAAGATTTGGCTCAGGATTGCCCATTTTTAGTTCCAGGGTTTCTCTGAATTTGGAAGTTACCACTTAGCAGGTTTCCATACCAAGGCTCAATCCAATCAAGTCCGTAGCGTCTACCAATTTCGCCATATCCCCTTTCCTTTGAGACAAGGATCCAAGTTTTCATTTCATCCACCTCTTTCATTTATATTGGCACTATTGAATTCATTAGGTAATGATTACTATATTGAAATATTGAAAAAATGTATGCTGCTATTTTCTTTTTTTGACCACCTTCTATTCTATATTATCTATATTCTATCCTTTCATCTCTATTGGATGAACCCTATTTGTTTCAAATACGAAATGATTCTATCATTGATGTATCCGCAATTCAATATAGATAGATATATCCCACATATATATATGCCTTTCCTCCTCCTTCATTTTTACAGTGCATTTTTTAATAGTGGAACGGTCGATATTCATTATTCATTCTTTTTTT